AGGCCTATATTATAGAGTATATAACTTCGATCATAGGGGTCAATTTCTAGGCGCATAGCTTCATAATAATTCTGTAATGCTTCCGCATAATTTCCTTCAGATTGAGCCGACATCCGTTACGGTCGTCATTCGCTTTAACGAATTCTCCGTTTCAGAACCGTATGTGAGATTTTCATCTCATACGGCTCCTCCTTTAGGTGCATAATGAAAATAATATATGGAAAAATTTTATGTCATTATGAACTAAGCGGGGCTAATGTTTTTACAAGAAATCCCTAGCCAACCTTCTTGCAAAAGATCTTTTCTTACTACCAAGTGGGTTCATGCTAGATAAAAATAAAAAAGGAAACTCTAAAAATTTCTTTGTTCTCAACGCCCCTAAATTTCCAGGAATTAGTCACTTCAACAGTCTTCAATGGTTATACGGGTATCCAAAGTACGAACGAGATGGATGTTTATTGTTCCAACCACTTTAATTAGCCCCAATCCCAAAGAAGAATAAGAAAGAAAAGGAATCGTTTTGAAGAAAGTTTTCGTGTTGTTGATTTCTCGGCGTAGTGCTTCTTCCCCTATGCCTCCTATTCGTATATTGTATTAGTGTAGTAGGATTGATCCGTAATACGTGAACCATAGGTAAAAACCTCTTGCTCAATACTAGAATTCACAATTGAAGCATCTAAGGCGGCATTAATCGTGGATACATGACAGAAGGGATTGCTTTTTTATATTATAAACTTCACCTTCAAAAGCGTAGATTTTTTTCAATACTCGTTTTTCTTTATATTCCAAATCGGCCAGAAAAAAAAAAATAATGATAATCAAATCGCACCATCTCTGTAATAAGTAAATGCCTCTTTTTCTCCGGAAGTTGTCGGAATGACTCGTAATAAGATATCGGCTACAATTGTAAAGGTTTTATCAATAAAATTTCCATTTATACGCGATCTTGGCATAGGTAGTAATCCACTCTATAACTCTTTTTATTTCCTTTTATTTTGTGAGAAAGTTTTCTCACAAACAAAGGAATTGTATAGTACGAACTAACATAAAAGCGGACTCATTAAAATAAAAAAACCTTATATCTACTTCCAATTTTTTCCGGTCAAAAAAGGTATCTATTAACCATAATATAAAAAACGATGAATAACTCGCTATTCACCCAGGTACTTAGGCATAATCCTGATGTCGGAGAGATGGCCGAGTGGTTGAAGGCGTAACATTGGAACTGTTATGTAGGCTTTTGTTTACCGAGGGTTCGAATCCCTCTCTTTCCGTACTTTAAACTAATTCACCAATCTTACGTGATTGACCACAATTTATCAAATAAAAAAAAATAGATATAAAATCTACCTTGTTTTTATTTTGAAATGGATTCTCTATTATTTGATATGGAAAATGCTGGTAAGAGCAAACAAGGGATCCAAATCTCCCTACCAATCTATGATACATGAATAGGAAAAAGATTCCCCGGCAAAATCCCTTACCTTGTGCCTTTTTTTTAATAAAAAAAGAGGGCAAAGGGGGGGTTGTCCGAACTCTTGTTTTTAGTTATTTTTTTACTTAAGTTAGGTTGATTAAGTCTGTCGAGAGTAATATTCTACGACAAGCAATTCATTTATTTTCAAACCGACGCACTTCCTATCTATTATTTGATTGACTAACCCTTCATATTGGAATGTGTGCAGAGTCAGATGATTTGGCAATTCATCGGGGGCAGAAGAATCAAGAAGATTTTGAACCAAAGTTCTAGAGTTTTGCTCATCCTTCACTGTAATGATATCGCGGGGTTTGCAGCGATAACTTGGTATATCAACTATACGGCCATTAACTAAAATATGTCCATGGTTAACTAATTGGCGCGCTTGAGGAATAGTCAAAGCCATACCCAATCGAAAAAGGATGTTATCCAAACGCATTTCAAGTAATTGTAGTAAAACTTGACCTGTTGACCCCTTGGCCTTTCCGGCGATACGAACATATTTAAGTAATTGGCGTTCTGTAAGACCATAATGAAAACGCAATTTTTGTTTTTCTTCTAAACGAATACGATATTGAGATTTTTTTCCGGTGCGTGATTGGTTTCTAAGATCGCTTCCTACCCTGGGCCTTTTACTAGTTAGTCCCGGTAAAGCCCCCAGACGGCGTATTTTTTTAAAACGAGGCCCTCGGTAACGTGACATAAAGACTCCTTTTTTATTGAAATTGTACAAAACTAAAAAAAATTAAAACTGAACTAAATGATAATGATAAATGACGTGAAATACACTCCAATAAACTATTGGAATACTAAAGAGTAAGAAGATATATTCTCTCAATATACAGATTTTTTTTATTGTATATACAATATATATAAATCAAATAAATCACAAAAATTTTCCTTTATTTTATTGATTTATTTTGAAAAGATCTAACCCTTTTACCCAATATATATTCCTATATGGAAGTTTATATGACATAATATAAATGGAGTGGTAACTCTGAGAAAAAGGTGAAAGAAGTCTTTTCAATCTTCTTTTATTTTTAAAGTCCATTAAAAATCATGTAAAAAAAAGAAAAAATATGGAAAAGCCGGCTATCGGAATCGAACCGATGACCATCGCATTACAAATGCGATGCTCTAACCTCTGAGCTAAGCGGGCTCAAATAAAATAGCGCATGCATACAAATTCCCTAAACTACTAGATCGTATCAATTAACTATTCTATTCATATTTTTCCTTATATATTTAGAATTAATCATATTCTATATATTCTAGAACAGAATATAGCTCAAATAAATAGGGACTATCATTAAATAAATAAAACATAACCTTAATTAATAAAATATAGCAATATATCGACTTTCGAATTTTTATTTCATTAGTTTATAAATAAGAAAATCTTAATTAGATCAGAAATATTTTTTTAGTTAAATCATATCTTATTTTAAATTCTTGTTTTTTTTGTTCTAACCTCATGCTATTATTATTATTTTATACTTTTTATCTTTTTATTTTATTTCTAATATTATATAATTATTAGAATTAATATTCGAAATGACTATTCGAATAGAATTTTTTAGAATTATTCGAATTTAAAATCTACGAAGTAGACTTATAATCTTTTTCCACCGCACATTGTAGAATTCTAAGTTTAAATAATAATCATAAATTTCTTTTCATGGAAGTAAAAAAAAAAAGAATCGACCGTTCGACTATTTATTAAAATTTAAGACAAAGATGAGAAAAGGAATAACATATATATGTTATGTAATATATAACCATATTGAATTGCAAATACAAAAATGATAGAATCTTTGTTGATTAGACTAAATCAATATGGATGGGGCTAAAAAAAAATGAAAGAAGATACCAAAGAAATAAAAAAGTATCTAGATGTAATGAATTCCAAGGCTTCGGCATAAGAAAAAGTGGAAATACATCATAATGAGATCCTAATCTCAAAGCAAAAAAGGGGATATGGCGGAATTGGTAGACGCTACGGACTTAATTGGATTGAGCCTTGGTATGGAAACCTACTAAGTGATAACTTTCAAATTCAGAGAAACCCTGGAATTAACAACGGGCAATCCTGAGCCAAATCCTGGTTTACGCGAACAAACCAGAGTTTATAAAGCGAGAAAAAGGGATAGGTGCAGAGACTCAATGGAAGCTGTTCTAACAAATGGAGTTCACTACCTTGTGTTGATAAAGGAATCCTTCGATCGAAACTTCAAATCAAAAAGGATGAAGAAGAAAAACCTATTTTGTCTAAACAGTAGGTAATACAAAACGATCTCAAAAATGACGACCTGAATCTCGATTTCTATTTTTTTTCTAAAAAAAAAATATAGAAATGTTGTGAATAAATTCGAAGTTTAAGAAAAAATCGCATTGATCAAATGATTCACTTCATACTCTGATAGATCCTTGGTGGAACTTTTTAATCGGACGAGAATAAAGATAGAGTCCATTCTACATGTCAATACTGACAACAATGAAATTTATAGTAAGATGAAAATCCGTTGACTTTTAAAATCGTGAGGGTTCAAGTCCCTCTATCCCCAACTCTACTCCCCAAAAAAGTCTGCTTGACACCTGACTTTTTCATTCATCCTACGCTTTTACAAACTATAATTTCTTTTCTTATTATATACAAGTCTTGTGGGATATATCATAAACGTACAAATAATAAAGAAATTTCGATTTAAATTATTTATAATCTATATAATTTTTAATTTTAAAACTTAGAAAGTCTTCTTTTCTAAGATCCAAGAAATTACCGGTCCAAAACTTTTTTAATTTACTAATTTTGAGTTTCTTTTAATTGACATATACCTAAGTCATCTAGTAAAATGAGGATGATACTTCGGTAATGGCCGGGATAGCTCAGTTGGTAGAGCAGAGGACTGAAAATCCTCGTGTCACCAGTTCAAATCTGGTTCCTGGCATAGGATTTATTAATTTTGATAAGTTTCTATTCTTCAAATTAAACGTATCTTTAGTAAAAAAGTGCAACCATCCTCTATACCCCTCTCTTTTTTTGTTCATGTTGTGGATCCGTCCGTTCAAAAAGAATTTATAATATTTTATACATACTACATATTCGAAAGGAAAGGTTAAACGAGTTCCGTTTGAAAGAATACAACAAAAGAAGTAAAAAAAGGGTCTATATCTATAGTCTCTATAATCTATAGTCTCTATAGTTGAAGGGCAGAAATACTCCAAGATTCATTAGATACAATAGAAATATAATTGTATACCCCCCTCCTCATTTATTGCTTTCCGATCTTATTTATTAATTCCCAGTTATGTGCGCGATACAAAGTTCATAATGCAGAACTCTTTTTTTTTTTAGTTCATCCTATTGGCTTCGCTTTTACGAAATAAAAAAAATTATCTTTCCAATTGGAGATCAAGCTATCTATAAGAATATGAATGAGACCTCAATTCTTTGGTTTGTTTGATCTAAAAAAGAATCAAATTCAAAATATTCCGTGAAAGTCTGTAGTTGTAGAAGCTA